TTCCGTTGATGCATTCGAGTAATTAAACGTTTCACAATTTGTGAACTGGATTTATTGTCATGACCTAAATTTTCCATGGGTTCATAAAGAACCGACCCATTTAAAGCATGATCATGAGCAAGTGCGTAGATATATTCTTGAAATAGAAACGGATATAGGAAGTATTGTTGCCGAAATCCATCTATTTCTAAATATCCTTGTAATTCCTCCATTTGAAATTACACTTAAACCAAATGGGGTATTTCTTGAGCTATCAAATAATACATAGTGCGATACGGTCAGAACAAGGTATGGTATATAGTTAAGAAAAAAAATAGATACCCTGGACACAAGAAAGACAATCAACGGATCCTATCTTTTTCCATCCAATTTGTTTGTGTTCGTTATAGTTACAAGAGATGGTTCGAAATCCTTTATTTTTGCAACCCGATCACTCTTTTGACTTTGGAATAATTCATTTTATCAGTATACCGTTTCTTCTACACATTCGTCTCCTCTACATAATAGAGAATAGTTAGGATTCATGAAAAAAAAAGAATCGATGATCCACTCACAAGAGAACCCTTTCCCACATTGGGCACTAATATATTTTTAACGTCTAATTAGATCGGGTAATCATTTGAATTAAGAACAAACAGAAGCTCGTTGCTTTTTATTTCCCTATAATTGGAGCCATAAGGCTCTATCCATTTATTCACTCGACCCAACTGTGAATTGATTTGACTCCGTTCCAAGAATCAAAACGAGATTTTGTACCGATCCGGTAAGGATGAAGTATTCTAAGAGTTCTCCATTGATACGACATGCTGTTTTTTCCATGCATTCCCTTTCAGGATCAGTCGTGGTCTTACAAACTCTACCAATAGTATGGACGAATCCGTTGCTTCATCCAAATGTGTAAAAGAGCATAGCCGCACTTAAAAGCCGAGTACTCTACCGTTGAGTTAGCAACCCGTATAAATATAATACGGTGTGTAGATACAATCGGAATAATAAGAAAATAAATAGAAATATATATAATAAAGAGATTAGATTGCCCGATCCCGTCAAAACATTAAACTAGCAACAAATCCAAAAGAAAGATTTGATGATCAATTGTGAACATAAAAATGAACAGAGGATCGGATTAAAATGCAACAGATTCTGGGATAAATAGAGAGAAAATCTAAAAAGATGTAAAAATGGATAGACTGCCCATACCCTATTTTTTTTTTCATTATATTAACTAAGATACTTCTTGTGTCACAGCGAATCTGACGAACCCATCATTTGAGTGAAATAAAGAAACAAACTTATGGGATGTAGATAAATAGATCTATTTATCCACGATCGAATTATATTTGTTCGATACACCATTGTCAATATGAATTGAATATTGAGAAAACAAATTCAATTCAATAACAATAAAGAAAATAAGGACTTGTGTTGGAGTGGCACTACATATACATAGATAAGAAATTAAAGTGGAATAAATAAGGAAAAAGTAGGAAAAAACCTCGGGTTTCTTCAATAGAGGTACAATAAGCAAGATTGACCCTTTGTTTGTTGGTGGAGTCCCAACGAAAACCATCCGATTGGTGGTAATCCCATCATTACCCAGTTATTTCATCTACTCACTCCATTTTTTTTTTCTATCTGTCTCATATCAATAGAAGATATTTTTTATTGTTCTATGATATGGGATCATGTGGGAGCAACAATGAATAGAGCAAAAAAAGGAATGGCGGAAAAGCAATTAGACAAAGCTAGATACTGGGTACCCCCCCCCTTTTTTTTTTATTTCGTTTGATTAATTCGAAGTTCCTTAAACACCTCCGCCTTCTTTGAAATATCATGAACGGTTCCTGTAGGTTGAGCGCCCTTTTCAAGGAAATATAGAATAGCAGGAACATTTGAATAAGTTTGGTTCTTTATCGGATCGTAAAAACCCACTTTACGAAGATCTCTTCCCTCTCTTCGGGATCGAATATCAATTGCAACGATTCGATAGATGACTCATTGGGATAGACATAAATGAACAACCCCCCCTAGAAACGTATAAGAGGTTTTCTCCTCGTACGGCTCGAAAAAGAATGATTCGAATTTATGTATTATAGTGGCAAATGGATCCACAAAATCATCAATTAGACTACGATTTGAGTCGTTTTTTTTTTTGTTCTTCCTTCCTGAAAAAAAAAAATCTCATTCGTATTCATAACTCAAGTTGGGTAATTCTCAAAGAGCTCGAAGGGAAATCCTTAGACATTTATTGAGCCGTCTCTAACCTCTTTTGTTTGTCTCGCCTAGAATCTATTTTTTTCTTCCCCATTCTAGTTGTTGAGACAATTGAAAATGGTCTTTCCTTGTTCCGGCATCCCTTATTTTATCTTTGCTTTGAATCATTGGGTTTAGACACTACTTCGGTGATCCTTAATTGTTTTTGTTTCAAAATGGCAGCAACATGCCTTTTTTTATTTCGTTCTATAGAAATGATGGATTCCCCTGTGATACACTTTTGATCGAAATAGTTTTACCAATTCCGACAAATTCGTTTTACTTTTTTTTTTTTTTACTTGTTCGAACTTGATCCTTTCGATTTCTATACCGAAGATATACTTACGAAGTTGTTCCAACTTATTGATTGGCATTAACCCTAGATCCTTCCCTCTGCTAAATGAATCAATTCTTTATGCTCGAGCTCCATCATGTACTATTGATTTTATTACAATCCCAAAATTGGGGTCCTAGTGGAATAGAACAAAAACTATGTCGAGCCAAGAGCATCTTCATTGATATATAAAATGGTGGGTGCAAGAATCCACAGCCGATAATGTCCTTCAAGTCGCACGTTGCTTTCTACCACATCGTTTCAAACGAAGTTTTACCATAACATTCCTCTAATTTGGGACCGGTATGGAATTGATTCAATATGGAATCATGAATAGTCATTGGCTCAATCGGTATATGTATATTAAGTAGTCCATACTTTATTTTCATATACGGATGGATAGTTATCTGGGGGAGTCTCAGCAAGAATCTAATTTAACCTCATATTTTATTAGATGAATGAAACACATTAAAAAAAAAATAAAAGAAATTAGGTCCAAAGAAAATAATCTGTTCCATATTGAATTTTCTTGTTTGTTAATAAGATCCGAATGACAAGGGTCTTGAAATGGATACCGCGGATTAACTCATATCTACACGAATTCTATGGGGATCATGAATCATACCCAAAGTCAATTAAAAAGATCTTCTCTTCTTATGGGATGCTATCCTATCTTGTATAAGTACAAAGCCAAATTGGTCCCTATCCATTCTTCGTTACTATTTGGATTTTGTCCCACTCAGGAACTTTAATCCCAGCAAAGGAATTAATACCAAGAACTCCCTCCTGTTTAGAATTCAGGATCCACACACATAGAATTAGTCATTTTGTCTACCCTATATTTATTTACTTTAGGGAAGATAGAAACCTCTCTTTTCTTTCGAATTTCGATTCAGAATGCATCATGTGAGAATCAAAATATCAGTATCATAGATATGGGGCATAAAGTTTCTCCAAATGACTAACTAACCTTCAATATGAATATGAGCGGGGAGCGAGTATACGCTGAATGGACCACCCAATTTTTTTTTTTGAATTTTACTTTGATCTTTGTTCCCATCCTACCTATATCAAAAAAGATATTTATTTCCATCCACGTCTCATTGATACTCGATCCGTTTGTGAGAAACAAAATGGAAAGGGAAAATTCTATAGAAGAATCATTAGAAATCACAAAGAAAGATTGGATCACATTGTATCCAACATTACACTCTTAAACAGAAGATTGTTAAAAAGAGGAATTTTTGTTCTGATAGAATCGGTCTGGTCTGGGACGGAAGGATTCGAACCTCCGAGTAACGGGACCAAAACCCGTTGCCTTACCGCTTGGCCACGCCCCATTTAAATTTCTATTCCACACAAATAAACACTAATAATATTGGTATTGGTTGTTCGTCAATTCCAGCCCCAATATCTATATCTATGGAATAGGTTCTTGCTAGGATTCTACACATCTAGATGTAGAATCAAAATGAATTCATTGATCATTACATATAATTCAATTAAGATATTGTATGTAAGGTATGATTCCTTCTATTCTCATTTGGTAATTGAAGGATTTTTGATTGGGGGAGTTCAAAGAAAAAGAAAGATTTTGCAGCCTACCTTCCCTTACTTTCTTCATTTTTCCCCTTATATCAATAACCCAATAATAATGAAATTATCTCCAAGAACAAAATGTTTGTTATGCTTAATATCTTTAGTTTGATCTGTCTTAATTCTGCCCTTCATTCGAGTAGCTTTTTCTTCGCCAAATTGCCCGAAGCTTACGCTTTTTTCAATCCAATCGTAGATGTTATGCCAGTCATACCTGTGCTCTTTTTTCTCTTAGCCCTTGTTTGGCAAGCTGCTGTAAGTTTTCGATGAGATCTTTAATACTGTCTTAGAAACATTCATGATTTATTCGATAAAAAAAAAAGCTATTCTAACAATTGATAAGATCAGATAATGAACCCTCGACTCAAACATGGAAATTCTTTTGGATAGCCGCGATGAATCGGAATCACCTCATTTCTTCATTCTGACCTTCTGTGGGTCAAAGACCCTATGTAGGGTTCCCACAACACCTAATTGTGGGTATGAGAGATAACTTTGTTAATGAAACAATCAGAATCTTATTACAAATGAATTCCTGCAAATTCCTTTCTTTGTTTTCTAGAAACCGCTTCATTTCTTTTCTTGGTGTCAAAACGGAATGTGTGGTACAAAAATGGAGAATCTATTCCCCTATTTCCCCCCAAAATGATCTTGGAGATTGTGTAATGCTTACTCTCAAACTCTTCGTTTACACAGTAGTGATATTCTTTGTTTCTCTCTTCATCTTCGGGTTCCTATCTAATGATCCAGGACGTAATCCTGGACGTGATGAATAAAAAAATCAGAGGTTTTTCTTTGCTTGATTTCTGAATTTTCTTAAGATTTTCTTTCTCTATTCCATACATTTAACTATGAGAAAAAGGGGTTCGAGAGTTTTTCGAATTCGAACGGGAAATCTCAAGTGATCAGAAGGAACGGAGAGAGGGGGATTCGAACCCTCGGTACAAATAATTCGTACAACGGATTAGCAATCCGACGCTTTAGTCCACTCAGCCATCTCTCCCAATTCCAATTCAAAAAGGATAATTCATATGTGACGCGTGAAGTAAAGATTGATAAAAGTCTTTCCTTATCTTTCTTTATTCTATAGATATAGACGAGTTTTATCAATCACCACTTCCATTTAGATAAAGATAACGAAACAGATATCTCCAATAGAAAGAGTACCTCTTTGATTTCATCCGAAAAGTTTTTTTTATTCCCCCGGCCTGGCCAGTACCCAGCCAGGCCATTCCTTGTTCCAATGAATCATAGATCAAATGATTTATTTGATTTGAAAGCAAAAATACTTGTTATTGAAACAGCAACAAGGCTATTTCCATTCCTATGATAGGGGTGCCATTTCTTACTATTCGTTGTTTTTCTTTTGATCGATTTACTTACTGCAATAAAAAACATACTTTTTCGAGTATAATAGAACTCATATATTTCTTCAAAGGACAAACTTTGTTTGAACACTTGAGTTCACAAACCAAACGAATACTATGATTTTTCACTCGATCCAATCGACCCGAATTCATAAGATTTGGCAGTTGAATGAATAGGAAAGGGAGTAGAGAAGGAGCTCTGGATTCTTGTACAACTCATTTTTATGTTCCGACTTCAATGACTCTTTTGGTCCGGTACTCTCAGTAATGACTCCCCGATAAAAGATATAACTTGTTATTTAAACGAACCTTCTTCTCCTATTTCATCAAGTCTCCCCGTCAGAACACAACATGTCAACACTCTCATTTTCATGATTCTGATCCTATCTTGATTACGTTTCACTCCCTTGTTCGACAAACAGTCCATTCGTATACAATAATCATATTGTAGCGGGTATAGTTTAGTGGTAAAAGCGTGATTCGTTCTATTAACAAGTGAAATAGATAAGGGGTCCTTCGGTTTGATTCCTATTCTGATCAAAAACTTTATTTCTTAAAGGGGTTTAATCCCTTACCTCTCAATGCTACATTTGAGGAAAAATATACATTATCGTGATTTGTATCCAAAAGTCAAGTCAATTCGAAATTGAATAACAAAATTGGATTATGGAATTGCGAAGCATAATTTTTTTTTTTTTTTAAGTTGGATCAACCCTTCCAGCTGAATGAGTATAAGTAAAGGATCCATGGATGAAGATACAAAAGTCTATTTCTAATCGTAACTAGATCTTCCAATTTTTTTTTTTTTTTTTTGTAAAGGGGGAGATTGAAGCCAAATAGCTATTAAACGATGACTTTGGTTTACTAGAGCCATCGACATTTTGTTTCAGCTCGGTGGAAATTTAATTCTTCTCTTCAGGATTCTCCCAAGTAGAAATAAGGAACGAAGTAATTAGAAAGATTTGTGATAATTCCCTCTTTCTAAAGGGATCATCTAGAAAGCAAGTCGTTTTGGATGCATTCAGACGGAAAGGGCTGACATAGATGTTATGGGCCAAATGTTTTTTCTTTGAATTCAGATTGACTCCCTTTTCCCATACACGGTAAATGTTTTCTTTTTTTTTTTTTAGTTTCGTTTACGTCTTAGATCTGGGAATCTATCGATCTTCCATAAAGGAGCCGAATGAAACAAAAATTTCATGTTCGGTTTTGAATTAGAGACGTTTAAAATGATAAATCGACGTCTACTATAACCCCTAGCCTTCCAAGCTAACGATGCGGGTTCGATTCCCGCTACCCGCTTCATATTAATTATTATGATACATGCATCATTGATTCGGATATGTCCCTAAAATCTTTCTTTCACATACAATCCGATTCTTTTATCCGAAAGGATACAGGAAAGTAAGAATGTGAAAAAAAAAAATCGGAATGAAAAGCGTCCATTGTCTAACGGATAGGACAGAGGTCTTCTAAACCTTTGGTATAGGTTCAAATCCTATTGGACGCAATTTATTTCCATCTATTTTTGTAGATTGCTATGCCAAGAAACATATTTTGAATGATTCGAATCGGAAACATTTCTCAATGATTCGTCTTGCACTAAGAGTGATCAATTTCTTTATTTTTGTTCCTGAAGTAGAAACAGTTCTATCTGTTCCGGAATAACTTCCTTCAAAAGGGCTTCCGCTTCCTCGGTAAATGTCTTGGTAGAAGATATGATTTCTTGGAACTGAGGTTTATTTGTTTTTAAGTAGGTACGTAACTGAACGAGAAATTTCTTTACCTGTCCAATATCTAACGGATCAAGATACCCATTCGCTCCAGTATAAATAGTGACTATCTGTTCTTCCACCGTGAGAGGGGCTGATTGGGATTGTTTGAGCAACTCACGTAATCGTTGACCTCTTGCCAATTGATTCTGAGTGGCTTTATCGAGATCAGAAGCGA